TCTCTTAACAACTAAGTAAAAATAGGAAGCCCATCTTAACTATGACTTTAAAAAAGCAAGCAGCAAGTCCAAGGCAATTCTATAAGAAAAAAATACGTATTTTTTTCTTATAGAATTAAACACTTATATTATCGAATTAAACAAAAGGATTCGCAAATAAAAGCGCTAATGCTACAACTAGTCCATATATTGTTAAAGCTTCCATAAAAGCTAGACTAAGCAATAAAGTGCCTCGTATTTTTCCCTCCGCCTCAGGTTGTCTCGCAATACCTTCTACAGCTTGACCTGCAGCAGTACCTTGACCAACCCCAGGTCCAATAGAAGCAAGCCCTACGGCCAATCCAGCAGCAATAACAGAAGCGGCAGAAATCAGTGGATTCATGATAAGTTCCTCGCACCAAAATAAAGAAAAATGGTTAATGATACAATCAACCAATGAATTATGACTTAAATATTCCCTCAATCCGATTCATCCAATCAAAGTAATAAAGTTTTGTGAATACATATAACTTTTGTTCTTCCATTTCTTTTTTTTTTTTTAATCTTTAATCTTGTGATTAATAATTCTACAAATCAAACATGAATGGATACAACCCATTGAAATAGACGAATTTATTAAGTCAAATGATTTCCATATTAGTATTTGATTGATCTAAGTTCGTGTCATTTATTATTTATTAAAATTAAAATTTTCTTTTGGTCAATCATGGAGTTGAATAAAATCAACTGAAATGGGAATTGTTCTAATTCTATATAACATATTTTTTAATTGCACGTCATAAAAATTAGACCAGAAGAATTGTGATTCCTAATATCCAAGATTAAATCAAATATAGAATCAAATGTAAAATAAAAAAAAAGATTCATAAGGAATGGATTGGGCTAAACAAAAAAAATTTCAAACTAGTCAATGATGACCCTCCATAGATTCGCCTATATAGGCCGCAGCTAAAGTTGCAAAGATAAGAGCTTGAATACCACTTGTAAATAACCCAAGGAACATGACAGGTATAGGAACTAATAAAGGTACTAAAGAAACAAGAACAACAACTACTAATTCATCAGCTAATATATTTCCAAAAAGTCGAAAACTAAGTGATAAAGGTTTTGTAAAATCTTCTAATATGTTAATGGGTAACAAGATTGGAGTTGGTTTAATATATTTACTGAAATAACTTAATCCTTTTTTGCTAATACCTGCATAGAAATATGCTACTGACGTGAGTAAAGCTAATGCAACAGTAGTATTTATATCATTAGTGGGCGCAGCTAATTCCCCATGAGGTAACTGTATGATTTTCCAAGGTAAAAGAGCCCCTGACCAGTTAGAAACGAAAATAAATAGAAACATAGTTCCAATAAATGGAACCCACGGACCATATTCTTCTCCGATCTGAGTTTTACTCACGTCTCGAATAAATTCAAGGACGTATTCGAAGAAATTCTGACCGTTAGTCGGAATGGTTTGTGGATCCCGAACAGCTATAACGGATGAACCTAATAAGATAAGAATTACAACCCAAGAAGTAATAAGTACTTGGCCATGGACTTTGAAATCTCCTATTTGCCAATAGAAATGTTGGCCTACTTCTACACCAGATATATCATATAATCCTTTTAGTGTGTTGATGGAACATGATAGAACATTCATATTGCCCTCTTAGCAAAATAAAAATTGAAAAGGAATTATTTTGATTCAATCGTGTCTTTGTTTATTTGTTGACTTGCTTACTTATTACCGGCTTTATACTTCAATTATATTAATTTATTGATAAATATATATATATAGAGTTCTTAAAATGATTTCTTTTATTTTATCTTAATTATTATGAATCAAGGATTTCTTATATAGCTAGAACGTCCCTCACAAATTGCGAATACTAATTTGTTAAGGATGTATCGAATTGAAGCTATAGCGTCATCATTCGCCGGAATCGAAATATCTGCGAGATCGGGATCACAATTTGTATCAATTAAACAAATTGTTGGAATTCCTAAAGTGATGCATTCTAAAAGAGCTGTATATTCTTCTTGCTGATCAACGATTATTACAATATCAGGCAACCCTGTCATATATTGAATCCCGCTAAGATATGTTTGCAAGTGGGATAATTTTCTCTTTAAAACAGCTGCATCTCTTTTTGGAAGACGGTTGAGTCTCCCCATATTTTCTTCCATTTTCAAGTCCCTGAACTTATGAAGTCTTGTTTCTGTAGTGGACCAATTTGTTAACAAACCGCCGGGCCATTTTTTATTAACATAATGACACTGAGCCTTTATTGCAGCCCGTGCTACTAAATCAGCTGCTTTAGTTTTGGTACCAACAATTAAGAATTTTTTTCCTTTACTTGCTGCATCAAAAACCAAATCACAAGCTTCTGATAAAAAACGAGCCGTTCTGGTAAGATTTATAATATGAATACCTTTACGCTTTGCAGAAATATAAGGACGTATTTTAGGATTCCATTTTCGAGTACCATGACCAAAATGAACTCCTGCTTCCATCATATCTTCCAAATTTATATTCCAATATCTTTTTGTCATTTTTCCTCACACTTTTTTGATCTTTATCTTTTTTCTTTGAATAAAAAAAAAAAGAAAAGAGACAAGGTATCCTAAAAAAAAATCAATTATCAAATAATTGTTCCGATGGAACCTTCTCTAGATTGGCTGTTGATATACTGGATCCAAGCCATTTCTTTAGATTTATTTATATATTCCTATATTCCTTTATTATCTTTCTCTTAATTACTATTACCAAATCCAATACATATTGCAAATAAAAATAACCACCACCAAGAATTAAAAAAAATCCGCACTCTATCTTTTAGTAAGAATTCAATCCTATAAACTCAACAATTTTTCTGGTTTATCATGAGAAATTCTTTAAAATAAAAGAATCCAATAATTTTCTGTGGTGGAACAAAATATCTCTTTTTTCCTTCTCGAATAAATGATTCTTTTTGGTTTCCAAAATCATTTTATTATGTTTTCTTGAACAGCGCATTAATCCTTTAAATCCGGTACCAACGGGTATCATTCCCCCCAGAACAACGTTTTCTTTCAAACCTTTCAACCAATCGATACGACCCCGGAGAGCAGCTTTTGCTAAAACTCGAGCAGTTTCTTGAAAACTAGCCTCAGATATGAAACTTTGAGTATTCAGAGAGGCTTTCGTTATTCCCAATAAAATAGCTCGATAAAAGATAGCTTCTTCAAAAGCGCGTCCTGTTCGTTCAGCTCGCAACAATCCAATTAACTCTCCGGGTAAAAAAACATTCGACATTCCATCTTCTGAAACCAACACTTTTGAGGTTATTTGACGTACAATAATTTCGATATGTCTATTATGGATCTGAACCCCCTGCGATCGATAAACCTTTTGAATCTTATTAACTAAAGATATACGACTTTGCGCTATAGTTAGCTCAGCACCAATCAAGAATCCCCAAGGAATTCCAAGAATTCTGGTTATATGTTTGTTCCAAACTTCAATTCTTTTTTCTAGATTTATAGATATTGAATCAATCGAACGCACTTCTAATACTTGTTCTACTTTTGGAAGACCTTGGGTTATATCACCAGATCTCGACTTTTCATAGATAAATGTGACTAATGTATCTCCCTCATTAATTCTTTCTCCACAATGCCCATGAACAGTTGCTCCTGGAGTTGCTAAATAAGGCTTAGCGGATCTGATTACTACAGAGTCAACTTGAACAATTAAAACTTGACCCGATTTTAGATGCGGTCCATTTTTAGCTATACATACATTTTCAAAAATAAACTGCCCAAGGCTAATTATTGTAGATGTTTTATTATCATAATGATGATGATAATTATGATATAGAAAGGACCAATTCAAATGAAAAGGATTCAAAACAAGGTTACTACATGAGTCGGGATTATAAATTTTTCCTCTTTCATCTAGTAAATACAATTGAAGTCTTTGAAAAGTATTTTTGAAATTTTCAAGTTGCAAGTATTTTGCTGCGGCGATCTTATTATGAGTTATTAATTGATCAAATGAATAAAAATTCGCAATTGGAATGGCTGTTCCAAAAGGTCCCAACAAATTGTTAATTGAATTTATAGAATCTCTTTTAATTGCTTCTTTTATCACATTTGGATATTTTACATCGTTGAATGGTCCCATTCGAAAACAATTTGATGATGACAAAATTATCCAAGATCGGCATTCCTTATTTTTAGCCCGATTCGACAACGCACGAAGAGTTCCTTGATTTTTACTAATTGATTGTTGAATCTTTACCTTAGAATTAGAAGAAATGTAATAAAATGGATTGATATTGGTTCGATTTGATCCATTATCAGAGATCCATCCTGAACCTGATGGATCTTCCCTTTTTCTGCTATATGAAATATGGGATTTCACTAAGTCAATTTTTAGGAAATCTCGAATCAGACCATTTACACTTATCGCAAGAAAGGAAGTGTGGGCTTCTTCAATAAAAGAATTTTTTTTGTCTCGGTCCCAGTTCAACATTAAACAAGTCCGAACTAATTGAATATTTGTGTCAGAAATTCCCCGAATTGGTTTGCCATTTCCATAAAGGATATAATTCAAAACTCGAAGTTGCATATTATCCACTTCTTGTAATAGATCCTGGGAAAAAAGTGTTTCTAAATTGATCCCATCCGCTATTTCATATGGAATTACGGGTCGAACCAAAACAAAATCTTTTTTTTTTTTAGTTGTGATATGTTGGATATAGATCCAATTTTTCAATTTTTTTGATTCTTTAGAAATTGTTTTTATCATTTCTGGCGAGATCAAGATCCCGCTGTGTCGAGAGATCTTATCTGTCTCGTCAGGAAAATGAATATCTCCAGAAAATATTTTAAGTTCAATCCTTTTTTTTTTTTTCTCCACTCGAACTAATCCGCCCACTCGGCTTTTTGTATTTATAGTGATTCGTGTATCTACTCCAATAATACTATTGTCCCGTACCATTATGGAAGAAGATTCGGGTAAAATATGCACTTCCTCGGGAATGAAAAAAAATCGATCTACTTTCATTTGGTATTTTGGATGAAATTCTTTGATTCCTCTATACTCAATCCAATAATCTTTTTTGACGATTGAATGCATCCCTACAGTCTCATATTTAGTAATTCCCGAACTATTTCTTCTGTATTGAGGATCATCAAAATAAGCAAGAATACTGTTTCTACGTAAGATACCATTTGTAGGTATTTCAATTGAGGTGCTGGAACGAGGTATTAGTTCGTTATCTCGTTCTGTAATAGATTGAGATTGGAATGGAATAATCAATCTATTTCTTCGCCTTTTTGCCAATAAATAAGAATTCTTGTGAATAATAGTAGGATATATGAGATTACAATGATCAATACATCTGATTGGATTGAAATAAGGAAGACTCTTTTTTTTACTAAACAAATTTGAATTCAAAAATTTGTGTCTCACTTGATCATTATTCATCGAGAAGTTAGAAAGATGTCTTTCTTTAACAGAAAGAGAATTCACATTCATTTGATCTTCATCCTTATGGAGCGAAAAGGGTACTACGCTGGATTTACAGGAACCTCCCGATAATATCCATAAATGGCTTGTTTTTGGTAAGAGATGCACATTACTATATGTAAATTCGGGTGCATGGTAGACATCAGTACTCCAATGCATTTCTCCTTCTGAGTCAGAATAAATATGTTTTCTAACTCTCTCTTTAACACTCAAAGTATCTGTTCCTGCACGAATCTCAGCAATCACTTGTTCGGATTCTACATATTGATCGTTTTTAACTAAAATAAAACTGTTTGGCGGGATAGTGACATTATGGAGAATATTCTTACTTTCAATAGTTACATACAAGTCTATATCACATAAAAAAGCAGGATGTCCGTGACGTGTACGTGTGGGATGAACCAAATCTTCATTGAATTTTATTTTTCCATTCGAAGGGGCTCGTACATGTTCTGCAGTACCCCCTGTGAATACTCCACCAGTATGAAAAGTTCTTAGTGTTAGTTGAGTGCCCGGTTCCCCAATAGATTGACCCGCAATAATACCTACAGCTTCCCCCAATTCGACCAGGTCACCATGAGTAGGACTCCGACCATAACATAATCGACATATCCAAGATGTACTTCTACAAGTAAAGGGAGTTCGAATAGATATTGATTTTGTTCGAAAGGCTATGAATTGATTGACAAGTCCAATACCAATATCTTGATTTCGAAGGGCAATGCATCGTGAACCCATATATATATCATCTGCTAATACACGACCAATTAATGTTTGAATAAAAATTCTTTCCGGCATCCTACCCTTTTGAGGACTCACAGAAATTCCTCGAATAGTACCACAATCTTTTCTACGTATAACAATGTGTTGAACTACTTCAACAAGCCTACGCGTAAGATATCCAGCATCGGATGTTCGTACAGCAGTATCCACAACTCCCTTGCGGGCTCCATAACAAGATATGATATATTCTGTTAAAGACAATCCTTCGCGTAAATTGCTTTGAATGGGCAAATCAATCATTCGGCCTTGAGGATCTGACATTAATCCTCTCATACCTACTAATTGGTGTACTTGAGATACATTTCCTCTAGCTCCCGAAAAAGACATTATATGGACTGGATTCAAAGGGTCAGTCATCCTAAAATTAGGATTCATTTCTTGTCGCAAATATTCACTTGTAGCATACCATATCTCAATGGATTGACGTAACTTTTCTACCGCATGTACATTCCCATAATGATGGTGTTTTTCCAAAATGAAACTTTGTTGTTCAGCATCTTGGACTAGCCATCCCTTAGAAGGTATTGTTAAAAGATCATCAATTCCTAATGAAATGGATGTAACAGTGGCTTGCTTAAAACCCAGAGTCTTTACTTGATCCAAGATATGTGATGTATATGACATTCCGAAATGATCTATTAATCTACTAATAAGTCGTTTAATGGCAGTCCCATCTATCACTTTATTGTGATAGACCAGATTGGCCCGTTCTGCCATAAGTACCTCCATATTCCGATAAGTAAGATGAAACAATGGATTTGAGTCCGTGATTAGAAAACTTCCTGTTCTCAATCTTTATTTGTATAGAAATTCAGGAACTATGGTCCTAGTGAAAACAGAGAAACCTCAATGAAATTGAATGTCATTGAATTCTCCTTAGATGAAATACTATGCGATTCATTAGATACCTTATGAGTCAGCCCGACAAAAGCCTTGTATAGCTTCTTCTATTTCGCGATAAAGAGAAATATGACCAACATCAGTTCGAATATATATCCAAAGAATTTCTTTTTTTATGCTTCTTACTATTAGATAATGCCCATAAATCTCATGATAGGTACCCAAAGATTCATAGTGAACTTCTATGGGAGCTTCTCTTGAAGCAATAACGCGTTGATCTAGTTTCCACCTAAGCCACAAAGGGCTATCTAATTGGATTCTTTTCTGCTGATAAGCCCCAATTGCATCATAGGAATTACAAAAAAAAGGTT